GCATCCTGGCTCCCGAGACTCTTTCATAGAATTCCAACAATTTCTCCCGCTCTTCAAAAGCCCACAGGAACGGAGTTGATGCTCCCACATCCATAGCATGAGTAGTTAAAGCAAGTGAATGATTTGAAATTCGAGTTATTTCACGGAATAAGACTCGTATATATTGAGCTCGTAATGGTACTTCGCAATTCAAAAGTCTCTCTACGGCTAAAGAATAAGTGTGTTCTTGGGCCATCATAGAAACATAGATAGGGTCGACGACGGAACGAAGAACGAAACTTTACGACAGCTTTTTCGTACACGTTCACTTGCATCACATACACAAGTGCTCTCTGAACCGTGCAATAAGGTCACCCATAACACGGCTCTCCCACTTGACTTACCTTAGCCCCGGGCCATGCTATTCAATGATATTGGAAAAATGGCAGAAAATGTAATAACTAGTATTGAAAGCCGGTCGCTTTTTGAGGGAGGGAAAGCGTTTCAATAGGAGCCCTACTTCCCTCTTTGAGACCTCATCACTTCAATTCAAGCACAAACCAATTTCTTTCTTAGTCACCGGGCGGAGCGCACCTTTGGTACTTCAGTAGGGCGAGCTGTTTGATAGTGACTTCTTTTGTTTGGTAGGGCGACGAAAGGCTACTTCAATCTAGGAAAGAGCCGGAAACTTGAAAGGGTTGCCTTTGGAAGCCTTCGCCGGTAACAAAAGTGTCTCGTTTCTGCAACCACTTTGGTACTTTGCTTATAGCTTTTTTAGGTTATGCAATAGAAGGGGCTTAGCTCTGGATCACCCCTGCTTTCAGAAAAAAATAGATCAGAAGGGGGCTGGGTTCTATTTCCGGGCCGGGCGGGAGGTGAAGGCCATAAGAGAAGATTGCCCTCCCGGTAAGGAAGATAGGAAAAAGACGCTGTCATCTATCTCGACCTCTTTCCAGAGGCGTAGGAAATCCAGACCGACTCAGAGAATCAAATCACTGGCGCCTGCGGCGCCCTTCGTTTCGCCAACAAAGAAGTCATCCTTGACGATTTCCCATTCCTTCACTGCCGAGCCCCCTCTCTTCGCCATTCGAAGTACTACCTCTGCCTTCCCTTTCTATAACATACCCAGGCGCCCTCCTTTCCAATCACTAAGAAAAAAAAAATACCAATCAAAGTCCTATCTAAGTAAAGCTTCGTCTTTGATTTTTCCGGTCCCAGGGGAGTTTACTCGACCCATTCCCCAGTCTCCCACACTGCTCAAGTAAGTGTGCGACTCCGTATGAGGACCTCCTTCCCTTCTGCCCACTCTCCGTTCACACGGTTCTCAAAGCAGAGGAGGAAGGGTGGGCAGAAGGTACCACGAGCTCTCTGTCCCACACATCTATCCAGAAGCAAGTGTAGTTCACCGGTTCCACCGAATGCTCCTATCTCTTCTCTCGGCAAAGATCGTGTGAGTGTGCAGTTATGCTTCGGATGCTTCGCCATAGAATAGATCGACCCAGTTCCCGTTCTTTTTCGGTGCACTCGCTTTATATCTCCGACACACAAGGAAGGACGTGGTGGGAAGGAAGCAGCCCTAGCCTCTGTCCGGCCGATCATTCCGCTGGCATCTTGCATTCACGCCTCCGTTTGACTGCCGCTCGAGGATGTAGTTGTAGATACGTTAGTCTTAGTGGATCGTTGGCTCCACCTGTTATCTCCTTCTACGACATGCTGTTGTCGTCGCCATATTCCATATGTCACTTAGTCATCTCTGCCTCGCTGCGGGGCAGCACCTCCGAAAAAAACGGAGGACTTCATTCAGTGACTCCGCGATCGCCCTCTAAACGATCAGAATAAGGTAAAGCTTGAAGATAAGTTTTGTACTCTATTAATTTTTCAGTCCCTCTAGTCGGGTGGGCGGCGGCCGGTCTTTCGACCAGATCCCCCTAAAAACCGTACGCGCGGGTCTCCCCGCATGCGGCTCACGCCATTCGAGGTGGCCCAGCTCAGCATTCATTCGCAAATCCTGTAGTGAGATTGAGACTGCTCGACCTCGGAAGCTAATTCGCGTGTAGACAGCGCTATCTGTCGTACCGCGTTGACTCTATCTATTCATTGAATTTTTTTACATTTTTCTATTTTTATATAGGCTCGCTCCCTCTTTTTCCAAGAATTCATGTGCTTCCCTTTACTTCATAGGGCCTTCTATAATAGGGGAAAAGCCTTCCATTTCCGTCAAATGACCCGGCCTCCCCTGGCTCTTCCGCCGTCCGGGCCCTTTTTCTTCCCTATGCTCCCCCGGCGCAGGCCTACCACGCTTCGCGCCTGCGGCGTTTTCGCCAGACGGTCTTTGCCAGTAGTGCCATCCTCCCCGCTGGCTGTATGGGCGGGTTGTCCCTCGCTGCTGCGTTCTGTTAGGCTATAGATTACAGGAACAAATGTAGGTGAATGAGACAGCAGGCGGGTTACACGTTCCACTGTGCCGAGATGTGAGGTGCAGGTGGTGATGATCACCCCGGGGTATGCGCTAGCGCCCTTGACAGGCACTCCAGGACCCGCCAACGCTCATGAAAACCCGGGTCGGTCAGTCCTTCATTCATCCGACCGGAGGTGTGGATAACGAGGCCACCTTCACAACCTTCTCCCTTCTGTCCCTATGTTAAGGTAGGGCGGTTTGCTTGAGTTATTCAACCGCCCCTTAGCCCGGTGCTCATGATGTGCTACGGAACCTCCACCGTGCCGGGGGACCAAGCAGGGCATAGCTAGCGGCATAGGAGCCGACTCGGCGTCAGCGGCTTCGTGCCGCACTGGAGTAATCCAATATGTGGTTCCGCACGTTCCACCACTTCTCCGTTCATTTCCAATACTGATCGTGAAACACCATGAGCAGCAGGATGTTGAGGTCCGAAATTCGAAGTGAAATTTTTGATTTGCCTGTTCCTAGTCGTCATGGGAAAGAAAGGCAGAAGTAAGAAAGAGATTATTCTCTAAGAGCTTGTACAGTACTACCAGTACCAAAAATGCATCTCCTTCGCCCGCGCGCGATAGCTCTACCTGGCGTGCCGCCTTGCATGCAAGCGAAACGCTATTGGCGGCAATAAAATAAATAGCTTACTGAGCGATGATTGGCCTCCACCTCTGAAAGCTGAAGGAAGGCAGTGCCCTCGATTGTTCCAGAGAGAAGGATCATGGCGCCTCAGAACCGTGACATCCAGCAGCAGCATCCCCTTGCGTGCGAGAGACTTCTATGCCAGCCGTTATTATCGGCTCTGTTATGAAAGAAAGCGGCAGACTAATCTTACAGATGTTCCTTAATGACGGGTTTGAAGAAATTCATTAGGGTTCTCTTTTATCTCCTCCACCCATCCGCGGAGGGTTTCAGTATTCATCTCCGCAGATATTTCCAGATCGCAAGACATAATCCTCTCTACTCCAGTGTCGTAGATTTCTTCCATTTCCGGAAAGTGAACGGACAGCCGCCCCTTCTCCTTCTCACAATGTTTCCGAACTTGCTCAAAAAAATGGGATCGGCGTGGGGAACTTCCGCCGGTTCTGGAGCCAGCGGATTCTGAATGACCTCCCTCTCACGGTTAAAAAAGTGGTTAACCATCTCGAAAAACTCCGTCTATCCGAAAAACGTGTCTCAACTACAGCCAACTCCACTCTTTCCCTGTCGAAAAACCAACCCTACTGAATTTGTTGGAGAAATGCTAACCAAGTCACACACTGGGGGCATGGGTCATAAAAGAGGTTGACCCCCATCTCCCTTCACTATGTATGGCCAATGAACTCCTCGCTTTAGTCCGTTCTTTTCCTTCTTTTGGCTCGGGTCGATAGTAGCCGTGGTAGTAATGTCTCGGAGCCTGGCTCCCGACCCGGGGCGCCGATCGAGAAAGGAAAGTCATAAGGAGACGTTAAACGTAATTCTAGAAGTAGAAGGGCGTTACCACAAAAAAAATCCGAGTCTTGGCAGTTCAAGTGAAAGTTTATTAGACTAGTCCTACTAAGATGGTAGGGAAACTTACTTCCGAGAGAGCTGCTTTCGCCTCGGTAATTACCTAACGAGAGAGAGCCGATGCCAAAGTCGCCCTTTACGCGAGGGAACGTCAGACAGACTTACCTCTCTGCTAACTACGTTTTATATAGACTGGAAGCTAGAGGGATACTATACTAAACTAAACTAAGGTATAGTGCCGCTACCGGAAAAGGCTCTTTCATGCTAGGCGTCCAGACCTACTACGCCCGAGCCGCATCCCCGGCACACTTGCTATATCCACTCAAGCTTCATCCCACTTCATCCTACCAACTATACCTGAGATAAAACCGTTCTATAAAAATTCAAGACAACAAAAAAGCAAGAAAACGATAGCGATCGGTTTTGAAGCGTCACGGGGGGGGAGAGGTCTTTCAAGGACCCGGCTTCGTGGACGAGAAAGAATAGAATCAAGGGCATGCCCGACCCGAGCTACTAGGCCAGGGCCAGAGGAGAGGAACTATTTCAAGCAAGGGTGCTATGGCCTCAGACTTGCGACCGATTCAAAGATATAGGAATGAATCCAATGTAATCTATACCGTGTTTTTGGGCTGTCATAATGTGACAGTTTCGACTTCTATCGGTCAACTTCTGTCGTATCTGTTTATCCGTTTAGGGAATGGGCTTATTCATTCCGATTTCTGTAAATACTTCTTTCTTATCAATATCTTCCCCAACCTCGGTTTAAAAAGCTCCTGCCCTTCTTGCGGGCTCTCAATGATCAAATCCTGGTTTTGGGAGTTGCCGGTGTGAATCCCGTTCGTTTCTTTCTTTCTCGGGTCAAGGAGATTGGTTGAGTTCTTTGCTTGCTTATTCTACTTCTTTTAGTGGGAGGACTTTCATCATCAGCAGCAGGGGGGCTTAGGCTCAGTTCATCGATTGCTGTGGATTCTGTTTCAGTAGAAGATTCTATTTATGAGGAGTGAGGAGTAGCAGTTCGCGTTCTTTCAATAGTAGTTCTCTCTCCCCTTCATCTAATCTGATCTCTTGGTTGGACTGGTCCTTCCATGAGGAAAAGGCTCGCAATGGCTTGATTCTTTTAGTGAAAAGGTGAGTCGAGGCTCTGCTCTCTTCTGGGTCTAGGTATGTGATAAAGGTTCTCAAAAGGGCATTCTTTTTTAGTATAGTAACATCTGCCCCTCCTTGAATGATAGTCTTTCTTTCTTAGCCAGTCTCCTCAACATCAGAATGGAACCAGCCCAGTCTTTCTATCTCTATCCTTTCTAGTACCGAGTGATTTATTGCAGCAACTTATTGCTGACTTGAGCATGAGCCAGAGTACAACTTATTCTGCTGTTCTGCTAATACTGTGCATCAGGCATCAAGTACTCATTTTTCCTTGTCTGTCAGTTCATCTTCTAACGTGTCGAGACTTGGCGCCTATTATGTATGTGTTTAAAGCCCACTTGCCGACTCGGGCCATGGATACTAGTACCCTCTTTGAAAGATTCCGATGCTCCTTAACCCTTAAGTCAGCTATTCCCCTTCGAGTACGAATTGCATTACCTACTTTATCCTTCGTAGTGATTTGAGACTTTCTAGTCGAGGCCAGACAAAACCAACCATTGCAGCTAGACAGCCACCACTGCATTCCTATGTTTTACGGTCTTTAGCGACTACAGCCGATCGACAGAAGGCATCTCTGATCCACCGATTCACCACTAAACGGCTTTGGCTTTCTTTTTCTACTCGACCGATCGATATAGTATATAACAGCTTCCGGGGATGAATGCGCGGAAAGGAATTGATCGGCATCAAGGGATGGGAGGCAAAAAATCCTCGATTTGATATAGTATAATATCCGTATGGTCTTGTTCGAATGCTAGACGGAATTAGTCTTAGTTTAATATCCCATGCTCTTGGTCGACTGTTCATGCTTTGGTGGGACCAAGAATTGCTGTTGTTCCCGGACCGGGAAAGGCAGCTTAAATAAAGGAAATCAGTTGTAATGTAAGAAAAAAATCCCCTACTAGAAAGGAAGTGAAGTCACCCAGTGAAGGAACCCGAGCCCGAGGGAGAAGGTGGTGTCTCTTTTGTTGAAAAGACTGTTTCCTCAGGGAAAATAGATAGTTTATGCCTTCCAACCAATATAGATTTCCTTGCAATATAGAATAGTTTAGTGATTGCTCCCCCTATAGAATAGAATGCCTTAGGACTGCTGTCCTTTTTGAATACCTTACATCCAGCAAGAGACTCTTACTACTAGTGTTGGGTGGGATTTCTTTTTCTAGTCCTTACTTCGCCTATCTAGTGCTTCTGGCTTCCATTCCTTGTGGCTACCAGTGCAATAGCATATTCCCAGTTGGATTGCCTGATTCTGAATAGTCAGACTCAGGCCCTGACTTCATAGGATGCTGGAGGGGCATTATCCTCGAGAGAAGAATCGACTTCTGCAAAGCCGCTTACCTTACTTACACGATCGCGAATGCGCGGACACAAGCGAATCCCCATTCATTCGCTTTTTAACACTTTTTCTGATAGAAGGAGGAAAGCGCTAGACGGATTATGAAACGGGTAGGATAGGGATTTTCCGGATTAAAGGAATTGACCAGGATACACTCGGCAATGAGACTAGACCTTAATCCCTATCCCTCGCTTTCGATAATTATAATAATGGAAATGAGGGTCAATCTCGTATTCTATGTCATTCTGAGGACTCAACCATCGAAGAAAAGTTTCCCCTGATAGCTGAGCTACCAATGGCCTTGAATTGCTGTTGAAGGCTCATCTCGCCTGGCCCTTTCCTTTCTCTTCGAAGTATTGTTCATGCGGCCTTTTGCTGAGCTCTTTCCTCTTATCAAAAAAAAACTCTATCAACCGGGGGTAGTGACTTAAAAGCTCCTTGCAGATAAAGGCGTAAGAGAGGAGACTTAGGTAGAATAGGAAAGATTATCCTTATCCGGGCTAGAGCAAACGAGTTTCTCAAAGCCCATGGACTAAAGCATCAAGCATTTAGAATACGTCACAAGGCATACAAGAATTCTTTTTTAGAATATCTATCCGCTTAGCAGGTTTGGCTTGAAAGAAAGGAAAAAACCCTGACTAGTAATAGTAGGGGCGCGCCCTGGCACTCCCAATGCCTCTTTTAAGGTCTGGTCCGTCCATTCCAAGAGTGAAGGACTCGGGCTTACAGGCTTTGTTTAGTCAAAAGCCCGCTTAAAGCTATAGAATTTCTGGTACTATAGCTCGTCGAGAAAATGCTTTCTTTTAAGCGCTTTCTAAAATAGGAATCTAGCGCCTTTCTCAATTGGTCCTCGGGGAAAGTGGTCAATCGGCTTCGTTGAATCGCTTCTTGAAATAGAGATTCGGTTTAGCTCATCGGGCTGGAATATGTATATCGATATGTCACCCCGTCCCGCCCTTGTCTTTTTGTTCAACTGGTAAAGGTCATCGCCTGTCTCAAAGGGTCGGATCCGCATTAGTAAAAGGTGCTTGCTCCTTTGAGTTGGACTTAGAGAAGAGAAATGCCCCTTGAAAGACTTTCAAAATTTCTTGAGGACTCTGACTCTGTATATGTCCATACGGCCTCTAGAGTGAAATCCTGAGTTTAAACGGGGTCAGAAGAGTAGGCCTGGAAGGGATTGCTAAAATCTCGTACTCTATGAAATCATGTGAGAAAAAGAACAAAAAAAGTCATAATCTTCAGGTTGCTGGAAGCGCTTGTCTAAATCGGTGCTATTGTCTTTGAAAAAGTCGTTGCCTTGGACCGTCCTTCAACTGAGGACGTTCACACACACTCTCGTTGACACGAATGATTCAGTTAGCGTAAATGTTCAGATCAAAACCCGATCTGCGAAGACTTCTTTCATTGAAAGCGGATATGCGACAGCGGAGAAAGGAAACAAGAGACAGAAAAAAGTTCAACACACCCATACACAAAATGGCATAGCAGAACGAAAGTAGCGCTAGCAGCAATGGAATTGCTATCTTAACACAGACTTTTTATCTTAAGCATCCCGCCATTCCTGTGCAAAAGACCCATCTAAGGCCTCCCAATAGTTGACTCGAAAGGTCTTTCTCTTTCTTTCATGGATGCGGTATTTAGGGGGGATTTTTAGTTAGAAGCCGATAAAAATTAATAAGTACTTGCGCACCGCTCCGTGGGACTGCTTGCCCTTCGTTCCAAAGCTGCGGTATATGGCAGTCCGCCCCTAGCTCTTACTTTGTCTTGGATTATCTACTGCTTTCTCTAATGCAGTAGCTCGGCTAGTTCTTTTTTTAACTTTTGACATTCTTTTCATCCGCATTTTGAGAGTAGGGGAGGACTTCACAACTCGTCTTCAAATTTCCGATGCAGTTGGTCACGAATCCGCAGCTATTGAATCCGACTGGAGCGTGGGCAATCGACCTCTGAACAGAGGTCTTCAAGGTCGCCTGTCCAGGCCCGATCATGTGTGATCTTCACAGATGTTGATTGCCGGATCGGAGGGCTTCCTCTCTCTCATTATCACGTAAAAACCCTTAACTCTGTCGTTTCTAGGTCGGCCCTCTCCTTTCTTTCGTATGAGTTGGGCAAACAAAATGAAATTGGACCTAAGGGTCCTCATCCGGATTCCCCTTTTTCTGGTCCGTTACATGACGACACTTTTGATTAAATTGCGAAAAAGCTGTTCGATCAAGGCCGCTTAAACTCTTGGTTGAATGCCTGATCTGATTCCATTGTCAGTTTACTATTTATCTTTTGATAAATAGGGCATTTTAGTGGCACTCCAGGTTGTTGAAGACTGCCCTATCCTTTTTCATAAGCGAATAAGACCTTTAGTAATCCCCGATCTGGGGGTTATTGAGTTTAGTAAATAGAATATCGGACAAAACAAAACCGGGGTATTTGTCTTATAATAGGAGGTCGTCTTAGTTAAACTCTTAATGAAAGAATGAAAGGACAAAAGAAAGAACAAATCACTTATAAAAAGGTCAGTAAGTCAAGCTCCTCTTTCAAGAGAAGAAGAATCAGTCGTAGGTCAGCGAGAAAGAAAGTAAGTAATTAACCGAGGCGGGAAAGGAAGGTTGCCACAAAAGGAAGCAGTATCAGTATCCAAAGCAGTAGCAATAGGAGAAAGAAAGGCGTCAGGGGCGCGTCCGCTGGTATTGTATAGTTGATCATGGCTGTAATAAGTAGTAAGTAGGTAGGAAGGCCAAGAGAGATAGCCGTTCCATACACTAGCAAGCTCCCGCATGCCAGATAGAACTGGGGTAGCGGAAGCGAAGAAGTCGCAGAATCAGTCGGCTTGCCACACAACTGATCTAGAGGAATATGCAGACAGACTGACTCCTGAGATGGAACTCATCCCTCGACGCTGAAGATTCCCGACTAGGTTTGCCCTTCGAACTGCTGCCGAATCCATTTATATTTAGGAGTGAATACCAAGAAAGAGCTAAAGCAAAGACAAGATTGACTTATTTATCTTAGATAGAGTTTCGGTTTACCAGCTGTTGTAGCCGTTATTAGTAGTAGGACTAGGAGTAGTCGGCTGTTAGTCAAGACTATGCCATCACTGTTCCAAGAGTAGGGGTTTTGCTTTTGTTTTAATGCAAAGGTCTTAGGCATCTTTCGATGAGAAGGAAATAGTATATGTTGGAAATAGGCTTCTCAGCCTAGCTAAAGAAAGTGAGGCAGCACTATTCGCTTGAAGTTTAGTGTCACTTGCTTGCACAAGCCCTTTTTGCTTGAAGCTTTCTTCTCGTTCGATCCACATTCCATAGCTTTCCTTTAGAAAGTCGTTTGAAAACCGCTAAGTGCACTAGTTGACTTCCCCTATGAGATTGACCCTGCTGGGATCACTGAATCTTCTTCCATATCTTCTCAATCCCATCGCTGAATGCCTTCGACTGAGACCTATCCGCTTCATTCCCGAGTTTCACTTGGACACTGCCAAAGAGGACCAAAGGCGAAAGGGCTTTCGACTTCCCTTGAAGGGACAGTTGACTTTATTGCGTACTTCTTTCCATCCTGAGAAGGAGATCCTTTGGAGATGGGAATACCAGACCAGGCACAAAGCGGGAAAGGGGGGACTCAGTCTTTCTGGGCAGCGATTTTAAATGGAAGCATTTGTCGTAGGACCGTGCTCGTTCTATTGTCCGCTCTTGTAGTGCTCGGAGTATCCAGTGGCTCTAGGACTTCTCCTAACTTCCACCTAAAGGCTAACAGATTATGTAGTGTACTTTTTTCCCACACCTGGACCAGGCTCAAAGCGATGAGACGATTTCTTCTCTTTATGGGGTTAGACTCTCTATAACCAGAACAATAGACTGATTGACTGTGGTTAGGTCAGAGCCTTCTGTTGGAGGAGATTTATTAGTCTTCCGCTGGAACTGATTCTCTAAAGCTTAAAGGGCTCGGGGGAAATAGGAATCGAATCGATTAAAGAAGGAATTGACTTATCTAAAGGAAGAAAATCAGCAACTATTTCATCCGTATCTGGCACTGCTTTACTTGGCTTAGCTAGACTGCTTTGAGCTCTCATGTGTCGAGAGAGATTTACTAGTGTACTTTTTCTCGTGCTCGGTAAAAGAGGAAGATCAAAAGCCAGTAGCTTACCTAGGAGCATACTTTGGTCTAGCATATATATCTGATAGTAGGTCTGTTAGCTGGTTCGGTACGCAAGCCTGCCAGCAAGAAAGCAATAACAGGAACCGACACAAAGAAGAGGTTGTATGAACCGGAACAAGCAATCGAAATAAGAACAAGAGGAACAGGTCTCTTGTCACTCTCCCCCTACGCTGCTAGTTTGGGGAGAGAGCTAGTGATTTACAACATCCTCACTCCCACTTGAAGATAGAACAATGAGTTACCCGCTCTGGCCTAACGACTAATTAGTCCCTCGCTAAAGGTATGATTTGCAATTTGCATAAGTGATGTTCGAAATTACTGATGGCGTGCTTATCCGTTAGTACCCTCGGAACCTCCAGGCTCTAATTGAATTTGGATTGGAATGCTACCTTCCGCGGTAATGCCAACTCGTTCTTGTCCAGTAACTCATGTATCGTAACCAGTCGATGAAGGAATTCTGAGTGGAAATAGGGGCTAAGAAGAAAAAGTACACTACAAAATCTCTTACCCTTTAGAGTAATACAAGAAAAAAGTATTAGTAATTGTGTACTTTCTATAATAGATAGAGGGTCGATGTAATTGAGCTACTCCTAGCGTCCTACCTTTAACTCGTAGCTACTCCTACTCCCTCAAGGCTCTCTTGACTTCCTCTCCTCTCCTTTACCTTTCACTACTAGAGTAAACCTCCTCCTTTCACTATTTGATAGAGGTATTCAATTCCCCTACCTTATCTTTTCTCATATCCTACTCTTAAGAGTTAGCTAGTCCTAGTCAAATTGAGTTCTTTCTTAGCTCCTCACTAAGTCGCTCTCCTGCTAAGGGGGGATACGCTCCTGCTCGAGCGAAAGCGTAGCGTAGCGAGTTTTCTATTTTATTAACCCTCTAAACTTATACACAAAACGATCTAGAGTGCTGGATTAGGGGTAGAATAGAAGCCTAGTTTCAGAGTTTCAACGTGGTCCCTTGAGTAAAGAAAAGAAAAGCACGAGTAGATACGGATAGCCAGGCTTAGACCCTCTTCTTTTCTAAATAGAATAGAGTGGATCAAAGGTTTACTGCGGATAAAAAGTCCTTCACAGCTGATTGATTCACAATGGAAGCTCCTTCTCTCTTCCTTTCATCCTACATCTCGGAGCGGGTATAATAGGAGTAGAATAGGACATGCATAGCGTGGGAGGCGGATGAGAGAAGTCTTATAAACCCTTTCCTCAATAAGAAAATAAGAAGGAAGGAATTCTTCAAGCAAGATAGCATTCAGCAAGAAGGAATGCGCATCCAAAAGGAAAACCCAGAACTGACTGACGATCGTGAAGCGAACCATCAATTATGAGAGGAACTTCTCTCGCTAAGAGATAAAAGATAAATGATAGGGGATAGACAGAAAGAGAAGGAATAGCGGGCAAAGAGATGTCCCGATTCCAATGCTTAACGAATGGACCAATCCAAGACTTGGAATGCTAACAGAATCGACAGCTGCCAAGCCGCTTACCTTACTAGCACGATACCGAAATGGCTCTTAGCCGACTAAAGGCTACAAGACTGCTTCTACACCTACAACCCTCGCTCTCAGAGAAAGACAAAACGGACAAGAACGACCTTTTACATCCTCAAGCTACAAAGAGGATAGGCTACTGGGGCTTCCCCGAAAGCCTAGAAGGCGCGCGAAACAATTCTTTTAAGCGAGTGAAGTCAGCCTACTAGGGTTAGAAGAGGAATCGGTTGAATCACAAAGATCTCTTTATTTAAGTTAAGATGCCGATCATCGTCCTTGATTCGTAGGTAGATGTTAGGAATGCCTACTTTCGTACCCAAGCCCAAGCACGGGATTCGACTTGCCCTCTTCTTCTGAGATGGCGAGAATCGAGTCTTTTCACGACTTCTCTCTTTCTACTTCCTTCTTCTCAGACTGGGATTTCAATAATAAGTAAGAAGGGTCAGCCCAGGAATGAGGATTAGCTTAAAATCGAACTGGACAGATGACAGATCCTTGCTCAGAGTTAACAGGCGAAGGTGCGCTCATTCTCTTTTTCTTTCTCGACAGCCAGATAGCCAAGAAAGAAGAGAGCAGGAATGGGGGAAAGAAGCCTCTCGAAGTCGCTTCCGGGCTCCTGACCTGAAGGTCTCAATTATTCAATGCTCATAGTACCCAAGGGAATCAGCCAAGGCTGCATCAAAGACGGATCTTGTCACTGGGGAGACCCAGGAAGATAGGAAGTGTGCCTTGAGTGGTAGCAGGAGGAAGATTGAGAAAGCGCGCGGGGGCTTTCCTTAGGCTTAGGGAGCGTTCGGTCTGTACCAGAGATGTAGCCAAAAAAGCCTAAAAAGGTGGCTTTCTCAGTCAGATCCAACTGATCCCTCCAACTCTGTGTGCACCTTCCACAAAAGGGAAAGGCTTTGTTCATTGAATGGGCTCTCTGGCCGTTGAAAGAGTAGAGGCTATTATCTTTCTTTATAAGCGGCATATAAACGAATGTCAATTGGTCTAATTCGAAGAAATAACAGGTTCGGCATAATAGGTCAACATAGGCAACATAGGTTAGTCCTTAAGCACTCACTCTGATCCCCGACCAGTTCAGCTTGAATTGGAAGCCTAATAGTGGAAGCCGGTTGGAAGCAGTTTGGAGTAAAAAAAAGTTTCAGTACTCACTGGTTCAAATAGTGACTTCGAGACAGAGATAGTGAATCCTTTCTCAACCAAACAAGGGAGAGATTCCAACTCAATCTTTTACACCGATGTATCGTACTCCCTCGACCAGGTCATCATAAGAAAATACTGCACAGCACAATCTTTCCGAAGTGAGAGAAGGAGGGAAGGCGCGCTACAACTAACATAATAGCCAGCTGAAAAAGGCTAGCTAGCTAGGCTAGCGCGCAATGGCTTTCTCTGAGAGGGGCTCGCTTCTTCAAGCTCCGCCCAACCTATACAAGGTGCTGCTCGCTTTCTCTCAGCCACAAGTGTCTTAAGTAGTGGTCGGCATTCCTACGTGCTCCTCGTCCCCTATTTAAGAATCCAAAAGTCATCTTTGGATGTTGTCGTGACGCTTTGGTTACGAAGATTACGGGGGTTCATTGATTAGTACACCTCTGGTGCTGGTAAGGTCGGGACCGTGGTCGTCCGTCTCCAGTTTGCCGGCCGATAAGATCTCTGAGATTGACCAGACAGCTGGCTTGGTTTGGCTATTCCTTTCTATTGAAAAGGAGTCAGCTGTCTGCGCGAGTCACCTTCTTCTAGGCTCCGCTGGACGACACGGCATTCTCGTTCAAATAGAGGCCGGCCGTACTTGTGATGGTTCCCAAGGATCCAATATGATACCACTTAGGTCTACGTTGCCACGATATTCTTTTATGGAAGCGGGCGGGCTAGAAGTTCGGCCCGGTCTTTTTTGGTGTCGTAGGGCAGGGATTGCCCTTTCTAACGCATATTCAGTCGTACCGGCATGGCCCCACTGATTCGTTTTCGATCGGAGCATCAAGCAGCGCAACCTGGTTCTACTTGACTAAGCCTCGTGCTCGTCCAAGGAGGGAGTTTGCTTTACCCAACTCCCTTTTTGATAATAAGGCAGAAACCCCCCCCCGATCGGGCATTCATTAGTTTCGAATGAAGAATGAAGAGTGCCCTGCCCCAGAAAGCACCTACTCCTATCAAAATGAAAAGCGTGACTTTACTAATAAACAAGCAAGAAAAGTCCTATCTATTCTATTAGTAAAGCGCTAACGCGCGCCCCTGCAATCAAACTAAAGGAAAGCCTTGATCGATACCTTTTTTTTTGACAACCTTATAGAAAGGGGAAAGATGCGCTCAAACAACCTATCTTACGAATAATAGGGCCCTATGCTCTATCGTTGTAAAGCTACAGCTCGAAAGCCGGCCTTACCTTCTATTCTATTAGTAACGGGCTTTTTTTTTAGGCTTTACTAATAGATTAATAGGGCTGTTGCTTTCTTCGCATCGCATGTTCGCGCAAAAATATCCAGGCTTTCCTTCAGTTTTCAATAAGGGGTGCCCCATCTATAGTAAGGGGCCTTTTCAATACAATAAGGCTCGCGCTAGGCGCTCACGTTTTTTGGCTTACCTAAAATCGAATCTTTTTTAAATTGATAAAGACCCACCCCTTGCGTCAGTCAGAATGAGTCCCCGGGACCCGGGACATTGGCTTCCGCCAACAGTGGACTATTAAGGATCGCATCCCGCGCATATTCTACATTATAGCCTGCAACTGATTCAGCTTCCGCTTCTGGGAGATCAAACGGAGCTCGATTAGTTTCTGCTAGACAAGAAATGAGGAACATAACCAATACAGGGAACAAGGGAATACCAGACCATATCCGCTTTTGCGCCATGACAATCTCACTCGAATTACGGGGACCTACACATATTAGTACAGTATACCGGGGTCCCCGGCCAGAACCACACGTGCAAGTTTCCCTGCATGTGGCTCGTCCGTGATAACTTCTTCAGGGCAAGGCAAGCCCCAGGAAAGTCTAGGTTGGCTCCCAGCTCCATCTCGGCCGGCATCCTGCTCTCCAGGAAGTGGAGTCCTGGAGCGAACTACTCATTGCTGTCTTGCTCCAACCCAAGGAAGGGCTTTTGGTGAGGAGCATTATTTTGAGGGAGGGAAAGCGTGGTTGACAAGCCACTTCGAGGAGGCGACTGGACTGGAGTGCTTTCATCAAATCATACATATGGGCTAAGCCATTCCCATCCCAATTGGTGGCCCGATTCGGCCTGACCTGGTCGGAAAGAGATTAACATAGAAACTACTGTTACCCGGGAATCTCTTTCTATCTTAGCTAGCGGGGGCGGACTTTCCTATGGTAGTCCCGCTGCGGGCTCTGACTGTCCGTCCCGTCTCATCTTGATTTTGCTATACTTGTATGTAGCCAGCCGTATTAGCTTCACATGAGAGCCTTTTTTTTTCAAATCAAATTCTTAAGGCTAAACACTTATCAGGCAGCTCGGCCCCTTTCCTATTCAACTGTGCCGCCTATTAAGAGAATAGGTCCCGTTAAAGCGGCCGCCCGCCCTTTTTTCATCTATACTAGCTGCCATGCACGACCCAATAGGAACGATTTCAGCGCCCCTCCCGAGCTAAGAAGCAAAACGCCCCATCACCTACAGCCCTTTCCTCTGCCGTGGACTTACATGAAATGAAAACGGGCGGCATCGTCGTATGCTCGACATTTCTTGCCCTGGTTTATATCCCGGAGTACTCCTATGGCCGATCTGTCACCCAACCTCCTTAAACAACCTAAAGGCTTGGCCCCGTCCCGTTTGGAGTTGGAGAATGGGCCTTATGGCACGGCTTAGTCAGTTATTCTCGGAGTTCAGATAAGATTCGGACCGCCACTTTTCTGAAAGCATGGTTTTTGCCTCCCTCTCTCCCCCCTCCTTGGAGCTTGTCCATTCGTTGGGTGATCCCTTGCTCTCACGTTCGAGTGTTTGCTCGTCGTTTAGGCCGGTGAGTGAGATTTCTGCTCATTGCAGTCACCTCCGGGGTTCTTCGCACCTGGATAGTACCAGGACCCTTGTGCCCCGGCCCTTGATCAGATAAAGCTGCCCGCCCTATGACTCACAACTAAAAATGAGCCTTGCGACGAGACGCGGACATTCCCCATGCTGCGGTTCCCTCCGGTCCGTTCCCGGGTTGGGTTAGGGGAACATCCGAGCGATTGCCTTCGCGGATCCAAACGTGCTCACAAGGCGCACAATAAGAATAAGACCAATAGAGACTTCATAAGAGACCATTTGAGCTGCAGATCGTAATGCTCCTAGAAAGGCATATTTCGAATAGAGAGGAGTGAAAGTTCCCAACAATCAACGAGTTGATCATACCCTTCTATGAACCGTAGGAGCACGTCCTCTCTCACCCCCCATCGCGCTTACGGCTCTATACCCCAACCCAACTTGCTCTGGCCCAGGGTCCCCGTGCACCATTTCGCTAAGCGTACTGTGGGGGATCACCGGTGTAACAATAGATCAGAGTTCTCTATCGCGGTTCTGATCCGTTGATACGGAAGACTTTCTCGGGTGCCACGTTCCCTTATTTGAGTGAGGTATGATTGATAGGTACGCTCACTCAAAAGGTCCCCAAACGGAGTATGGAGAATCCCACGAATCTCAGAATATCTCCTAAGAATGGAATTGGGATTCCATCCATCATCAACCAATGCCGCCTCTACAGCTCGCTCCACTTGGGCTTGGGTGTCGATAATTGACACCATTCGCCGTAGGGAATCATCCCCCCCTAAATTGAGTAATAGGTAGCGGTTATATAGCAGGCCTCCTCGGGTGTCATCCGAGATAAGAGGCTGGGCCAATTGGGGGATAACAACCGGGTCAGCAAGCTCGTCCTCATATACAAACTCGGAGGATTCTTTCGCGATTAGAGTCTTGTTGGAGCCTTTTTCCGATACAGAGATGGAGCCTGAATCCCTTTCCCCGGCGGAGATCTTAGCGAACTTTCGCGCGCAAAATGCTAACCAGGAAGCTGATTTGTTTGCACGAATACGCCATCTCGAAGCACAAATGGTGCACGGTCTTCCTCCGCAAGAAAAGAACGGGGACTATGAGCTCTTTGTGCGAAATTTATTGGACCAAGCCCCCACCTTATTTGTCTACCGGAGCACCCTTTCTTTTGAGATCTTCGATCTCAATATGATGTTTCTCAAAGCAGACATACAAAACAAGCTCTTTAATTTGGTGATGTCGGAACCCGAGGAGCGATTCAACGAAATACTTTCAGATTCCCCTTTTGAGGCAAGACATCTCCGATCTGAGATTTATGTCTTTCTCGAAGAGAAGGTGAAAGCCGTCTTTTATTTACGTAATAACCTACAAAAAGACCTCTTAGAGGGCAGCCTCCGCTTCTATCTTAATGATATAAACCAAAACGGTCATCACTCCACTATATATCAGGAATTCCTTAATCATTTCAGGGGCAACTAGTCTCAACTGACTACTTTACTGACCGAGGAGCATGAAGCGAAGTTCTTTGATTGCGTATTGAATATAGATCCATGTCTTTCTTGTTCCACTAGCTAGGACCAAATTCTCACATGTCCGTTTCGTTATTACAACCTTCTTTTTTGATGTCAAAGACCAGAAGCTATGCGCAAATTATCATTGGGTCTCGGTTGTTCTTAACAGCGATGGCTATTCATTTAAGTTTTCGGGTAGCACCACTAGATCTTCAACAAGGTGGAAATTCTCGTATTCTGTATGTACATGTTCCTGCGGCTCGGATGAGTATTCTTCTTTATATCGCTACGGCTATAAACACTTTCTTGTTCTTATTAACAAAACATCCTTTTTTTCTTCGCTCTTCCGGAACCGGTATAGAAATGGGTGCTTTTTTTACGTTTTTTACCTTAGTGACTGGGGGGTTTCGGGGAAGACCTATGTGGGGCACCTTTTGGGTGTGGGATGCTCGTTTAACCTCTGTATTCATCTCGTTCCTTATTTACCTGGGTGCACTGTGTTTTCAAAAGCTTCCTGTCGAACCGGCTTCTATTTCAATCCGTGCTGGACCGATCGATATACCAATAATCAAGTTTTCAGTCAACTGGTGGAATACATCGCATCAACCTGGGAGCATTAGTCGATCTGGTACATCAATACATGTTCCTATGCCCATTCCAATCTTGTCTAACTTTGCTAACTCCCCCTTCTCAACCCCTATCTTCTTTGTTCTGGAAACACGTCTTCCTATTCCATCTTTTCTCGAATCTCCTTTCACGGAAGAAATAGAAGCTCGAGAAGGAATACCAAAACCTAGTTCACTCGCTGAGTCTCTTTGCGTCCATGGCTGAATGGTTAAAGCGCCCAACCTATACCAACCTAATAAAGAAAGGAAAAAGGGGCAAATTCGTAGGTTCGATTCCTGCTGGATGCACTTGGAACGTTCAGTTCAATCGCTGCTCACGGAATTTATACAAAAAGCTCGCCCTTATAGCTTATGGGGCACTTTACTCGCTCAACACTCGTTCAAAACATCCACTCGTTCTTCACTCGCTAGAGAAAGAAAAGGGATAGATGACTGAAAATCCCACTTAGAGATCGCAACTATAGTCAGAGTAGGAGTTCCCATCCATCATCTCCGTCGAGGCCTCATTTTACCTGCAAATTATGGTTCATCCGTCGGATTAAAACCTCCATTAGATTCGGCAACTAAGGACGAGATTACCATAGGCTTTTATGTAACGAATGTTCTCTTTAATAAGGTCGCCTTTACCGGGCTCTTCACCGTATAACCTTTACCCGAAAAACTGGAGCACTGCTATACTTTCATCGCTTTCACTAGAACCAGAGTCATAGGGACACTTTTTGTTTTGCCTTCGTCCAGGGACGACCCCTATGTTTTTTCGTGGAGCGCCGAATTTACCTTAATCGGCAAGAGTCTATACAATCTATGCCACTGGCAAGGATTGAGGGCTTTATACTTTAGTCTGTAACTCTTCAATTGGTCATTGGCCCTACCTCCAGCCCCTTCATATTCCGTATCCTGCTGCTTTTTTACTTGCTTTTCTCGATCAAGCATTCCTGTGCTTAGCAAAGAGGTAGTAGCATTTGGGGAATTGCATCATTTTTCGGGATAAGCCGGCACAGCTCTTGCTTGCTGTCTGTATGTGGTTCTGTATGTGGTAAGGTCTGGTCAACTGCCCGGCCACCTCTTTAGCTCATCTCTTGTCATTAGTTCAGCGCTAAGATGTAGAATAGGATCGTATACGGGTAAAGAAATCTTCAATCTTTAATTTCATTTTTCTTACTTAGTGAGAAATTACTCTAGAGACTATGTAGGGCACTATGGGGACTAAAAAAAATACATTATTTGATACTTTTGAAATGAAACTTCCATTCAACTATAGTCGAGAAGAAAGAAGTCTCAGCAGGCACTAAAGTAAAGGGGAAGCTTAAAGACGGAAAAAAAATAGTTGAATAGAGGAGTACGCGGGGGGGTGAAGTAAAGATAATTTTAGCAATATAGACCTCCCTTGCTTCCCATTCATTCTTTTATAAGGATGCTCTTCGGCTGGTCAATAGGGCGAATCGCTTTTTAGATTGGCAGAGCCAGGAGTGGAAGAGCTAACCAACCGGAGGCAGTCCTTATGCCGACAAGAAAGGGTATCTTTATTTACCTCTTGTAATATCTTATACCGGTAGAGTGAGAGTGGAAGTTGGAGTATCAATATGAACCGTTTTTGCCTTCCCTGTGGATTGAGTTCTCGTCTTGATAGCATATTAGGCGAGGACTTCAAAAGTGGAAAGCGAAGGTGAAAAGCTGACTGTTCACTCTGGGGATACCCTTTTAGTTTTTGCTTGCTTTTTGGCTTAAAAGAGACTCCTTCCCTTACTGATATCTCTCCGGCCACATACCTGGTTTACAAAAATCCAATTGGATTGGGCTTCTTGCTTGCCCTCTACTTGACTAAGCTTTCTCACAATAACTTATTTATAGGGTATGCCTACTATAAAATGGCAAAGCTACTGACTCTTAGCCTTATGAAGATGAAGCGCGAAGAAAGGCGGCGTATACTTGCTATAAAGAAAGAAAAGGATTGAGCGCCCTACTCAAAGCAATCTCGAGGAAATGAAATCCCTAGGGCCTCCCTCTCCTTATAATATTTATATTTTTAGTGTTCTCTTATGTCATTCTTTAGAATTTATATGTATCCCCTTAATCTAAATACTAATTCAATAAATTATCTTACGTTATAGAATGAAAAAAAAAGTTTACAATCTTGCTTTAGAATCCGCTTGTGACCTTGCCATTACTGGCTTGATCACTGGAATAGAACTCTTGGGCAGAAGGATTTCAAATGCCTGGAAGTGAACTTACAATGAATGCAGCAGAGCTCCCATGAACCTACCTACAAAAAAGAGAACTCAAAACGACAGCAGTAAGGGTTTCTCGTATCTTCCTCACTAAGCTGTCCCCCCAAAAGAAGGAAACTCCCACTGACTGGACTGGATAAATAGAACTTCCTGCCCTTGCCCTGTCCTTTAGGATTACTGCATTTCCCCTTGGAAAGGAATGTCAAGATAAAAAGACTTCTACTCGGTATAGTAAAGTAAGTAGAAAGCTCAGCAAAAATGACTATGCAGGGACTAATACAACTAGCGGGAAGGTCACGAGAAAGAAATTTTGCTTAGCTTGGGACTGAACCCACTCAAACTTCACTCTCTTATAGTAGGAAGCTCAGCTGAATCGACAGAGGCTTACCCTAGATTGCAATTAGATAGACTTCCACTGGTTAGCAGCAAGAAGAAAGGAAAGGGACTACAACGACGGGATACTTTAAGCGTAATGTGTAAAAAAGGTCAATATTGTATTGCCTATGATTATGCCTTATAGTCTTACTGATATGAAAACCTAAACATATTAGCTTTTCCCGAGGAGCTCTTTCTAGGGCCATTTTTGCTAGAAGGCGTAAGAGGAAGGTTGGGACTATGAGTTCGCCCGATGCGATCTCTCCTATTCCGGCTTCTACCAGGGATACTGCTCAGCCTGTTTATCCTTATCTATTGATTCGGTAAACGAACCACTTCAGCCCTACAGGAGAGAGGAATAGGGAATGAGTCGGCCTAGGGGAGCTCTCACTTTCAGTTTCTCCCGCAGATTCTATTTTTTTTTCAATCCCACTATCTCTTGTTCGATTCGATCGGACTCTGACAGCTTATGGAACAAAGGATGGGTCGCTAACCGTCCACGAAGATAGGCATAGGGTCACCGGAAGGAATTCAGGAATTCGAGATGGATTCTCTGATTTATGAATATTGCTATCAAAAACTTATCGATAGATAACTATCCTTCTTCGGAGCAAGCTCCGGTGGATTTCCAGGGAGTGGTTTCTGTTTCTTGTGGAAGCGTTCCACAGTCAAATATGCTCGAGTCGCCCCTCAGATCAGAATGGCTTGCACCAATTCTTCTAGCCGAGTGATCCTTCAGGGCTAATCAGCACTAATCCGGCTCCAGTCGTGCGATCAATAAAATAGGGATTGATTCGGGAGCAGTATAGGCTAACGAAGCATTGAAACTCATAATAGAACTGAGGACTGGAGTTGGCTTTGGAAAAAAAGTCATTGTTTTCTTGTGGCTTGTCAAGCATGACAGGATTCTTCTAAGAAAACTTAGAGTAAAAAGGAAGATATATGACAGAAAGTGATACCTGTGAAAGGTGTCAACTCTACACTGAAGACACTTGCCACGTTCTCAGGGACTGCCCAAAAGCAGTAAAAGTTTTTTAACATTTTACACTTCTTATTCTTGAACGATTCTTCTTGGCTTGGCCACTCTATTTCTCTTAATGAAGCTTTCCCATCTCTCACGTGAGATGAATTTGCTTCTTACTTAGGAAAGGCCTTATGCCTTGAAGTCTTATCTCTTAATTGGCCTAATTTTTGGTAGGCACCTCTTCCTTAATAGAATAGGAACTGCATTTCTACCTAGCCCGGTATTGAGCACTAGCTCAATCACTGCTACAGCTTCTTACCTTTGGGACAGGATTCCACGACTCTCTTATTTGAATGAGAGCCCTTATCTCGTTGCGGTAGCGGTATACTTTTGCTCCGACTTCCACTCTTTGTCCCACTGACTGTGCTCGGACTGCTGGAGCAGAAACTAGAAAGAAATGCCGGGTGCAGGAAAAGCGGATTCTCGGTTAGCTGCTTTTTTTAGCACAGGAGGGTGGTCGTAGATCAGGAAGCAAGTCTGACACTCATATTGGAAGGGACTGGCATCTTATCTTGATTACGCCCTTAGAAAGTGGCACCTATAAAAAAGAGATTGGCTTGGTCTTACATCTACCGGTAGAGTAGAAGATCGAAAGGGTCCATCCGTTTAAGAAAGGAAAGCCAATAAGTCCAGTCGCCGTGGGGGAGCAAGTAGATAGATAAGATAAGCCAATAGCTTATGCCGCTTGGGGGAATCCCCAAAAACCCCCTTACAAACCTTTACTAGACTGAGTTCAAGAGATTGGACTTCAATAGACCGAGGGGAAAGAAGAAAGTCCATACCAGTGCTACTTACTGTTCATTTCATTCCAGAAAACCTTGCTTTACTGAACTTTGATGGACTGGCTTAGACCGACCCTTGATCTGGAAAGTTCGGTGGTTGGAAATGGCGTTCGGTTGGAGGGAAAGCTTGAAGTTAGTTAGAAAGTTTCATCCAATCAAAAAAAGCTATTCCGTGCAAGCAAATCTTGGACCTAGGGGCTTCCCATTATTACTTAAGTTCTTAGAGGGGAGACAGAGAGATTGACTCGGTCCCTTTCTTCAACACAACAGACAGTTACTTGCTTACAAAGGGCTATCCAATCATGTCAGTCAGTTGGGTTGCGTAGATGATCATAGAAAGTCTGCGACCATGACCATTCATGCAACGGATAGACAACTCTTCAGAAGGCGAGTGGGCACCTATCGAGTACTTCCTTGTTCGTTAATGGCTTGATCTAATTGCGGACGCAAAAACTAGCTGGGCTGGCTGACAGCTGGGCGAAGGAGTACAACATGTACGAATCAGACGAGACGGCTGTAGTTGTGGAAACACGAGGGCACAAGCCCAATCTTGAATTACGTATAGAAAGAAAACGAACCACTTCTATTCTCGGAGCTGAGGTATATGAAGAATGGCTTTTTGGTCCCTTTCGTCCAGTGGTTAGGACATCGTCTTTTCATGTCGAAGACACGGGTTCGATTCCCGTAAGGGATAGGTACTTATTCTCGGCCGCTTTCAGTTAGTGTTCATTGCTGAGTGATCGCTCGCTATCTGGCTGAAAAAGGTGGTGTCTTTTTCCTATTCTTATTGGTAAATAGCGTTTTGAAGCGAAGGCATTATTGAAGGAAAGAGATGCCGGGTCGGTCAATTGCATTAGGTAGGAGCTGCAGGACCAGCTCCGAAAACGATGGCTGGCTTTTTTCGAAGGTTACTTCCATCCTGCTAGTCTGTCACTTCTCCCGTCCCGGCTTTCTTTGTAGCACTAGTTTTCATACAGAACAAAACGATTACTCAACCAAGCAATCGGTCGTTCCTAGGGATAGGGATGCCTTCCTCTATTTAAATGAATGTTGAGGCCCACGAAACAAAGAAAAGAGATAGTGAAAACCTCTCCCACCTTTTCTATCTATCCATATATATACGAAATCTCCTACCTATCAGTCACCGACTTGATACATACGGGAACAACCCACCAACATATAGAGGATAAGTATTATATGCCTTTTGATTTGAGCATGGCACCGGTAGCCAATGAATCCGAGAGGACCCATAGCTCCATTTCAAAGTCCTATCATCCATGCTGATGCTGCATTTCCAACACACTGGACCTTAGCTGTTCTCAGCTGGGGAAATAGCTACTTCTAGCCTGAAGAGTCATGCATGAAATCATGGAGTTGGCTTCTTCGTTACCTCGAGTTGGGATCTTCTCCGCTGCTACTGCTATCGAATCAGCTGTTAAGTAGCCGCTCTTATTAGTGCCTTTCTTACTGGATTGACTGCTTTACTGCTGTTACTGTTCTTGACTTCTATCGGGTCAGCGTCGAGGGAGAGTACACCAACTAGTTGGCTATGTAAAAAGAGAGTGGGCTAAAGGGGCATTTTCTGACCTAGAATCACGAAGATGTCAACTTTGCGCTATGCCATACGATCTCAGGATTGCTTCGATTCTTTGACGCTATGTGGGAGAACTCAACCAAGCAATCGGTCGTTCATCAGAGGATTCCATTTTTTTTTTGAGAGAAAGCAAGGAGAGTGGGAAACCTACCCTTCCGTTTGCTGAATCTGACCTTCGTCCAAGAGTTCGGGCTTCTACGCGAGGAATGTGCTTTCTGACATCGAGTTTCAGCTATGCCAAGAGATTACTACTTTGATACGGTCGGTTCCATTGGTCATTCTTCAGGGGAAGTCCCGAAACTGAACTAGTCAATTGATAGGATGATCATTGCTAACCCATTGGCTTTTCATCGAGATCGGATAGCGCATAAGAAGGCATTTTCTGAATGAGAAGATTCTCTTTCTACACTGACGACCTGCCTCTTCCTTCCTTGTCCGCCTCAAAATATTCCTTCCATTTTGACTGGTGGGACGAAGTCGCATTGATTTCTTCGCTGAATGAGGCTTTACTTGACGAGTAGACCTTTGTTACCCGCTTATTGGTATTGGGACCTGCAAGAAGCTGAGTTTCTTTGCTTTTTCTTTTTCTAACTTCTAGGGAGGAGCCTTTATATCATATCGTGAACGTGAAATGAGACAGCAATAGAGCGAAGACTTGAAGGCTTAGAGAAAATGGATCACTCACGGACATAGAAATTCCTAACTCATGGGACAGGGCCAGTTAGATCAGCATCAACTGAGGGAAGAAACTCATTCCTTGATGTGGGGCAGGCTTCAGCACTTTCGGCGAGCTCTTATACTCAAGGCAAAGGATAAGACACATGAACTACCTCTAATTCACCTACCTATTCATCCCTTTACCCTAAAGACGGAGATTAAGATTACAGCTGGAAAGCAGAACCACTTCGACCACTTCTTTCCTTATTTCAATACGTAAAAAAAACATAGGGAATAGAGCCTAGGAGAGGGAATTGAGCTTGAGCCGGGAAAGAAGCTACAAGAACTCAAGGCAAGAATTCAATTCACTTTAGCAAGGAAAAAGGGATTTCACCCTCTACCAAAAAAGGATACCGAAATGAGAAGCCACCCGAATCCCCATTCCCTACATATAATAGACTAGCGGACGGACATTACGAGAGGGAAGAATGGGAATATTAGATTAGGATCTAAGTCCCCTACCCCTAGCGGCCCTGCTTGTGTGTAAGTCGTATAAGGTTTTCTGCTTTTTACCTTCTTTCGCCCATCAAGTACTGCTTTCTCTTCCTTCCTGATTGATTTACATTCCTCCCGGGCCTCTACTTCACTCCCCAAGTCTTCCTACTTTCGAAGCTTTCGATTAGCAGCCCCCGCTTTCCTTTCCAGTCTCTTTGGCAGTCCAACTCCTTTCAATCTAGGAGTCGAAATAGTCCAAAGGTAGGTCTTGAGGTGTCTTCGCATTGGCGACCGTCTTTTCCTTTCGATTCGTTTTCCAATCAGCCTACGCTCTTAGTCCATTCCCGAGCCTCCCCTGGTCAATTGCTTGAGGTGTGGGACAATTGTCGTATGGTTTATCTTATTCGTCTGAGGTCCCAAAGTAGGATTGTAAGGTCTGTCTGTTTAGTCTTCCAAAGCAAGGGCTTGAGGTCTTGCAGGTCTAGCACAATTTCCGTATAGTGAGGGTGCAATGCTCTTTTCTTTGTGTAAGCACCCTAGCGCTTATTGGTATAAAGACCATTTCCGATTCTTGCTTGTGGTAAGCGGCTTTTAAGCGGAAGGCTTTGATTGTTCGCAGTAAGGCTTTAGCCTATGAGATGGAGGCTAGTGTTAGAGCGAGGGAACCAACCAACTTGGATAATCTGGAATGCGACGTGGCATACCCGAAAGTCCTAAGAAATGCATAGGAAAGAAGGTCAAATTCCCCCTCATCAGGAATGGAAGACCAAGACTATGGAAAAGTTATTTAAGTTGAATATGTTAAACAATTCCTTTGCGCTTAAAAAGAGAAGTCCCCATAGTGGAAGTTGCAATGAAGTTTTTCTTTTTGCTTTCGAAATCTTAGGGCTAAAGCAGTGAAGTTCTTAGTTCAATAGTTAGCGGGTCTATCATTCCTTCGATCTTTAATCTTAAGTTTCAATCAAGCTGTTTCAAAAAGCGGGAAGAGGTATTTCAATTCTTCTCTTTATCTTTCTCGAGCATTTCATATAAATATAAAGGGCAAGCTTAGTCACAAGGTAAACTAAACCTTTATGCAGAAACTTCCGAATATCTCGTTTTGAATATGGATAGAGGTAAACTTCCACTCGAAGGGACCTGGACCCGCTTAAATCTAATAATTTAACTTTTTCACTCTCTTGCGCTCAATCACTTTCATTAAGCTTCAAGCTTTATCACAGGTGTGGGCTATGCTATAATCTTATACTAAATATAAGATACTTAGACTTTCCTTGCTAGCTTCATTTGTTAACGACTAGCCTTTCGTCCTTGCGTGGTTTACTGGCAACCAAAAGGAGTAGGCTCAGCGGACATAGAATCATTCACTTTCCCACTGGTTTCCGCAGGATTAGTAGATGGGTTTATGACTGGATGAGCTTCTTATCATGGAAAAAGATATCCCTTACTTTCTAATTCGATTGAATGGATAGTGAATTTTATTGCCGCCTATTATATTATATTATATTATATTAGGCTTAGACTTTCACTTAGCCTAGCCTTGCTAACGGTTTTCAACCTTCAGGTTTTGAGGCATAGGATGTGTGAGAGCTGTTCGAATCTCCTCCATGCAGAATGAGTGGATTCTGGAGCCAGAAAGTTGGGTTCTGCCAGACAGGATGCTGCTCATAGGTTGGTTCCCAAGCAGCCAGTTCTCTAACTTGGAATTCCGGAAAGTGATTCTTCTCTTTCAGATTCTCGCCTTGGTAGAACTTGGCTTTGATTTGAAGTGAAGGGAGTGAGTCACTGACGAGATGAACCTTGCTCTGAACTAGAATGAACACCATCTTCCGCTATGTCTGAAAGTAGATTAATGTAGGTACGCTTAGCGCTTGGTAGGTCAGGAGCAGAGGTTGTAGTATAGTAGTTCCAAATCCAACTTATGAAGCAGGGGATATAGAGTTCACTTTTCATATATTTTCCAAATCAAAAAGCCCTTCCCTGTTCTAGCAAACTAACAACTCTAGTTTATAATGAAAGGAAATGGGCTAGCCAAACCCGACAATAAGAGGCGAGAATGATTACGCGATTGCTGTTCAAAGAAGACAGGATTCAAACCTTCCCTCAAGTAGATAGGCAAGTCTGACGTGCTAGCTCAATGTTGTTCATTCTTTGCTAAAGAAATGGGGGTTTTATCACTACTTTTGCCGGGTGGAACATTAGGTTCTCTTTCTCGTTTTCTGGTTAGGAAAGAGCTCCCTCTGCGATCTGCCTCATTGCAGGAGGAAGGAACCGGAGCAACCACTGGAAGGAAGCCTAATGGTATAATTTCACAGACCATGCTTGGGGCGCTTCCTCCTTAGTGAGTGTTTTTGAAGTATCCGTTTTAATATCTTTTTCAGTGCCCGGTTCCCACAAAGCATTGCCTTTCGTAGCTGCATTAGGAGACATTAGATAGACTCGGGTGATACACTAAGAGAGTCGGCTAGGTAGTATACAATGAAGATTCCCCGCCTGATATCTAGGAAAGCTCCTTTCTGCTGTGCTTGCCACTATTGCCTAAAAAATAGGGTTTTCGAGTAGAATAAGTAGACTTTTTTCGATTGAAGCTCTCCTCGAACCATTTCTGATGATTGAGCCTATCCCATTGCGGGGAAGAAGGACCCATTTTCTTCTAAAAGAGCCTATTCGGGGCATTCATGTCCACCCTCTTCTTCTAGTTGTGAAATTTTCTCCTTAAAATCAAAGGGCAGTGGATTTTTTCACCAGGGATTCTGGGCATCCAGACTATGAAAGAGCTCCTTCTTTCAAAGACCCTACAATCAAGCTCCTATCCATCCGATTCGGTCTCTATACGTATCCCTCTTTTCGTGCTATATTCTAGTAAGGATCTCATGGTTGCTAGTTTCAAGTCTCGGACTAGAGTCTCTTTAGTTTAGTATCTAAACCCTGCTTTTTTTTCTCGCTTCCGCTCCCGTACAGTAACGGGATATTAGGGCTTTAGCCCAGGAACCAGATGCTCATTTAAAAGAAAAAGTTGTTCTACTTTTCTTTCATTTAGTTTTTTCCACCCGACTAAAAAGGAAAAGAAGCCTAGAAGAACTCTTAATTAAGCCAAAAGGATTAATGAGACTATATTGGTTTCATCGCCCCCTCCTAATGCAGATCGAACAACATATCTTTCCACTAATGGTTTCATTCTCTCATCGAGAGGTTATGATACTAGCAATAGTCCTCTCGATCCTACCTTGGGTTATGTTTTTACAGGGACAGTCAGCGAACTTCTATTGGTTTCAAAGGGGGATAGAGATCCATTGGGGAAGGCTCGAAAGGTTATTCGATATAAAGGTCTACTCTCGACGCATCTCCCTAATTGCATCTCTCCGCAAGGGATTTTTCTCGACCTAAACTCTTAAAGAGTAAAGAGCCATGGCATTCTTGACTCATTCCAGATTGGCTGGGATAGTCTCTCATGATGGCATTTGCTCGCGAGCAAACACTTTTGGCTGGGAGAACTCTCTCTTACCGGTTGGGAAAGTTTAACATTCCAATAGTGTTTTCCATGCAAGTTGTAGTAGCTGTCAAAGCCGGTCTCTTGGCTTCTTGGATCGAAAAGCTAGGTGGATGGTGCCAGTATCAGAGTGGAAAGCAGGCAGAGAAAGAAAGAATTGATAGCTGCCAGTCCAGTATGTCTGTTGTGTTGATACAATAGGTATAGCTGCCTGCTCCTATTAATAAGCTCCGATCGTACAGTAGAGCGAGTACTGACCTGAGAGTTACGCAGACAGCATCTAATGAGACTGATTATCTTATATAAAATAGATATATATATGCATCTAAGATAGAGTGATTCCCGGGAAGTTTCCCTGCTAGAAGGATAAGATATAGCTGACTGTTAAGATAGAACGCAGCCAAAGGATATCTAATAAAGAGAGTAAGAAAAGTTGGCTAGAAAGGAAAGGTGACTGATCTAGATAGAAAGTGAGCGAGCGAAGGTAAAAGCTAGAGGTCTGTGCGAGGTTTGACAGGCGAATGACTCGAACGATAGAAAGGATATAACACATATGAAACCGCTCCGTGGGCTTCTTCACTGACTTTCTGAGGTATAACCTTCGCCACGACATTAGTGGCTTAGCTCTTCGCGCTTCCCGCAAGCTTTTTTTATAGAGAGAAAGTAATGGTGTTCGCTCCGAAAAGCTTTGCTTGTGTTCTTCACCGGCGCTCGCCGGATGTATCACTCATTCCGCTCCTTAGGTAAGGAGTCTTCTGTGTGTTATAATCTTTACGGGGATGAATCGCATATGTTGATTGAGAATTGCTCGGGAATTCATTGATAGTTACTTTGCCAGGTTCTAGGGGGGCTACTCTTCTTTTTTGTCGATCGAGCCGCTCTCCCTCATTCCATTCGTCCAGCCCTCTTCACGAACTTGTACAATCGATGCCACAAAGATAGCCAACTCTATTATCAAAGAAATAAGGAAAGGGGCGACAATTTGGCACCAGATATCCGGAGGTGTGAAAAGAGCAGCTGTGAGAAGCAGAAAAACCATCAAAAAACGGCGATTGTTCGTGGAGGTTTCCACAGAAAGACCCCTCGGTTCTGGCAAACGGATCACAATTACAGGTACCTGGGAGCATACCGATGGAATGAACGAAATACGAACAGTTAACATAATATAGTCATAGATCTTAGGTTGTAACTTGATCATAAGCGAATTTGT